TCAGAAACAGAATTTCCGAAAGACTGGTTAACAGACGGTATTCAGATAAAGATCCTATTTCCTTTCTGTCTGAAACCTTGGCGCAGATCCAAGCTACGATCCCATCATAGAGATCCAATGAAAAAGAAAGGAAAAAAGGTCAATTTTTGTTTTTTAACAATCTGGGGAATGGAAACCGAACTACCTTTTGGTTCTCCCCGAAAACGACCTTCCTTTTTTGGACCCATTTATAAAGAACTCAAAAAAAAAATTAGAAAAGCGAAAAAAAAATGTTTTCTAGTTCTAAGAGTTTTCAAACAAAAAACAAAATGGTTTCTAAAGGTCTCAAAAGAAAAAACAAGATGGATTATCAAAATAGTTCTATTTATAAAAAGAATAATAAAAGAGTTTTCAAAGGTAAACCCAATTTTATTATTTGGATTGAAGAAAGTATATGAACCAAATGAAAATGGAAAATATTCCATAACCCTAATGAATAATAAGATTGTTCCTGAATCGACCATCCAAATCAGATCCATGGATTGGACAAATTATTCACTGACAGAAAAAAAAATGAAGGATCTGTCTGATAGGACAACCCTAATCAGAAATCAAATGGAAAGGGTCACAAAAGACAAAAGAAAAATATTTCTAACTCCAGATATGAATATTCGTCCTAACGATACAAGTTGTGTTGATAAAAGATCGGAATCGCAGAAACATATTTGGAAGATATCAAAAAGAAGAAGTGAGATATTCATATTCATACGCAAATGGCACTATTTTATGAAATTTTTCAGTGAAAGAATATACATAGATATCTTTCTATGTACCATTAACATTCCCAGAGTCAATGCACAACTTTTCCTTGAATCAACAAAAAAGATTATCAATAAATACATTTACAATGATGAAAAAAAAAAAGAAGAGATTGATGAAACAAATCAAAACACAATTCACTTTATTTCGACTATCAAAAAGTCGCTTTCTAATATTAGTAATAAGAAATCAAAGATTTGTTGTGACCTATATTCCTTGTCCCAAGCATCTGTATTTTACAAATTATCACAAATCCAAGTTACTAACAAGTCTCTCTTGAGATCTTTACTTCAGTATCGAGAAGCATATCTTCTTCTTAAGGATCGAATAAGGAATTACTTTGGAACACGAAAAATATTTGATTCCAAATCAAGGCATAAAAAACTTCCGAATTCTGGAATAAATGAATGGAAAAACTGGTTAAGGAGTCATTATCAATACAATTTATCTCAGACTCGATGGTCTAGATTAGTACCGCAAAAGTGGCGAAATAGGGTCAATCAATGTCGTACGATTCAAAATAAAGACTCAAAAAAGAATTCATATGAAAAAGACCAATTCATTCATTACAAGAAACAAAATGATTATGCAGTGAACTTATTGCCGAATCAAAAAGGAAAATTGAAAAAACACTACAGATATGATCTTTTTTCATATAAATATATTAATTATGGGGATAGGAAAGACTCATATATTTATCGATCCCCATTACAAGTAAATGAGGACCGAAAGATTCCATATAATTACAACAGACCTAAAACCGAATCTTTTTATGTACCGGGGGGTATATCTATTAGTGATTATCTAGGAGAAGAGTATATTACTGATACGGGTAAAAATACGGATAGAAAATATTTGGAGTGGAAAATTTTCAATTTTTGTCTTAGAAAGAATATCGATATTGAGGCCTGGACCGATATGGATACCGGGACCAACATTAATAAAATTACTAAGACTGGGACTAATTATTATCAAATGATTGATAAGAAAGATCTTTTCTATCTCACGATTCATCAAGAAATCAACCCATCCAATCCAAAAAAAAACTTTTTGGATTGGATGGGAATGGATGAAAAAATGGTATATCGTCCCATATCAAACCTGGAATCTTGGTTCTTCTCAGAATTTGTGCCACTTTATGATGCATATAAGATTAAACCATGGGTTATACCAATCAAATTACTTCTTTTCATTTTTAATGAAAATGAAAACATTAGTGAAAATAAAAAAAGGGATCTTCGTATATCATCTAATCAAAAAGAATATCTTGAATTAGAGAATCGAAATCAAAAAGAACAGCTTGTCCAAGGAAATCTTGGCTCAGACGCACGAAACCGACAAAAAGATGTTGAAAAGGATTACACAGAATCAGACATTAAAAAACGTGGAAAGAAAAGACAATCCAAGAGTAACAAGGAAGCGGAACTAGAGTTCTTCCTGAAAAGATATTTGCTTTTTCAATTGAGATGGGATGGTCCTTTGAATCAAAGAATGATCAATAATGTTAAGGTATATTGTTTTCTGCTTAGACTGAGAAATCCAAAGGAAATTGCTATATCCTCTATTCAAAGAGGAGAAATGCACCTGGATGTAATGTTGATCCAGAAGGATCTAACTCTTACAGAATTGATAAAAAGGGGACTATTTATTATCGAACCGGCGCGTCTTTCTATAAAATGGGATGGACAATTTATTATGTATCAAACTATAGGTATTTCATTGGTCCATAACAGTAAGTGCCAAACTAATGGAAGATACCGAGAAAAAAGATATGTTGATGAGAATTATTTCGATGGATCCATTGCACAACATAGAAAGATGCTTGTGAATGGAGACGAAAATCATTATGATTTGCTTGTTCCTGAAAATATTCTATCTCCTAGGCGTCGTAGAGAATTTAGAATTCTAATTTGTTTCAATTCCGGAAATAGGAATGTTATGGATCGAAATCCAGTATTTTTCAATGACAACAATGTAAGGAACTGTGGGCCATTTTTGGATGAGGACAAGCATATTGATACAGATATAAATAAATTCATTCAATTCAAATTGTTTCTTTGGCCCAATTATCAATTAGAGGATTTAGCTTGTATGAATCGGTACTGGTTTGATACCAATAATGGCAGTCGTTTCAGTATGTCAAGGATACATATGTATCCACGATTCAGAATTCGTTGATGGTTGGTACACTTCCTATATATCGCGTATCATATCCGGTATATGAAGGTAGACGATGTACACACACGCTGTGTTACATTCTGATACATGATACCGATTCAATGACGTATCAATTGAATCTAGGAATGAATCGGCAGAATCTTCTTAGATCAAAATCATTTTCTTTTGTGGGTGTAGAAATTTTTTTTTTTTTTTTTCTATCGAATCCTAAATTTTATTTATTAATTTGATTTGATAGAAAAAAAGTAGTATATGAATAAATCCAGATCCAGATTATTGTGTGTATCAGATTGAAATGACTGGCATTATTATTATTCCTGATCGGTAAAATCCATATCTGTGGAAAAGAAAAAAAAAAGAGAGAGAGAGAGAAGAATTATTTTTATGGTCAAAAATTCATTTATCTCGGTTATTCCGCAAGAAGAAAAAAACAAAGGGTCTGTTGAATTTCAAGTATTCAGTTTCACCAATAAGATACAGAGACTTACTTCACATTTGGAATTACACAAAAAGGACTATTTATCTCAGATAGGTCTGCGGAAAATTCTAGGAAAACGTCAACGGCTGCTAGCTTATTTGTCAAAGAAAAATAGAGTGCGTTATAAAAAATTAATCGATCAGTTAGATATTCGGGAACCAAAAACTCGTTAATTTGAAGATTGTTTCAATTCTTTGGTTTATTAGATCTTGAATTTTGATGAACCCCATTTCGTTTTCAGCAATTCATAGAATAATGGATCGGGGAAGATATGAATGTACCGGATACAAGAAAAGACCTCGTGATAGTTAATATGGGTCCTCACCACCCATCAATGCATGGTGTTCTTCGACTTATCGTTACTCTAGACGGTGAAGATGTTATTGACTGCGAACCCGTATTGGGTTATTTACACAGAGGGATGGAAAAAATTGCAGAAAACCGAACAATTATACAATATCTTCCTTATGTAACACGTTGGGATTATTTAGCTACTATGTTCACAGAGGCAATAACGGTAAATGCACCAGAACAATTAGGAAATATTCAAGTCCCTAAAAGAGCCAGCTATATCAGAGTTATTATGCTGGAGCTGAGTCGTATCGCTTCTCATTTATTATGGCTTGGGCCTTTTATGGCGGATATCGGTTCACAAACTCCCTTCTTCTATATTTTTAGAGAAAGGGAATTGATATATGACCTATTCGAAGCTGCCACAGGTATGCGAATGATGCATAATTATTTCCGTATCGGGGGAGTCGCTGCTGATCTACCTCATGGCTGGATAGATAAATGTTTGGATTTCTGCGATTATTCTTTAACAGGAGTTGTTGAATATCAAAAGCTTATTACGCGAAATCCCATTTTTTTGGAACGAGTTGAAGGGGTGGGCATTATTGGTGGGGAGGAAGCAATAAATTGGGGTTTATCAGGACCAATGCTACGAGCTTCCGGAATCCAATGGGATCTTCGTAAAGTTGATCATTATGAGTGTTACGATGAATTCGATTGGGAAGTCCAGTGGCAAAAAGAAGGAGACTCATTAGCTCGTTATTTAGTACGAATCAATGAAATGACGGAATCCATAAAAATTATTCAACAGGCTCTGGAAGGAATTCCGGGGGGTCCCTATGAGAATTTAGAAGTTCGACGCTTTGATAGAGCAAGGGATTCCGAATGGAATGGTTTTGAATATCGATTCATTAGTAAAAAGCCTTCTCCCGCTTTTGAATTGTCGAAACAAGAACTTTATGTGAGAGTAGAAGCCCCAAAGGGAGAATTGGGAATTTTTATGATAGGAGATAATAGTGTTTTTCCCTGGAGATGGAAAATTCGTCCACCGGGTTTCATCAATTTGCAAATTCTTCCTCAGCTAGTTAAAAGAATGAAATTGGCTGATATCATGACGATACTAGGTAGTATAGATATCATTATGGGAGAAGTTGATCGTTGAAATGATAATTGATACGACAAAAGTACAAGCTATCAATTCTTTTTCCAGATCGGAATCCTTAAAAGAGGTCTATGACCTCTTATGGCTGCTTGTCCCTATTTTTATTCCTATATCGGGAATCACAATAGGTGTACTCGTGATTGTGTGGTTAGAAAGAGAAATATCTGCAGGGATACAACAACGTATCGGACCTGAATATGCCGGTCCTTTGGGAATTCTTCAAGCTCTAGCAGATGGGACCAAACTACTTTTGAAAGAAGATCTTCTCCCCTCTAGAGGAGATATTCGTTTATTCAGTATCGGGCCATCTATAGCGGTCATATCCATTCTACTAAGTTATTCAGTAACTCCTTTTGGCTATCGCCTTGTTCTAGCCGATCTTAGTATAGGCGTTTTTTTATGGATCGCTATTTCCAGTATTGCTCCTATTGGACTTCTTATGTCAGGATATGGATCGAATAATAAATATTCCTTTTCAGGTGGTCTACGAGCTGCTGCTCAATCTATTAGTTATGAAATACCATTAACTTCGTGTGTGTTATCAATATCTCTACGTGTGATTCGTTGGAACATGAGCCTTTACCTCTTTCCTAGAAATAAAGGAAAGGGGTTGAATGTATTGAATAGATATCTTTTTTTTTTTATTCATCATTCGGGTCGATGAGTTAAATCAGATAGTTATATGAGTGAAACAAAACAGCTTATGAATTTGCAGTAAGAAGATTGATCCTCATTCCCTATGTACGAGAGTAAAGTGGAAGTAAACATAAACGGTCGAAACTGTTTACCCCAAGATTGGTTGATTAGTCATCATGACTTGAAGCGGGTGCAAAAGATCAACTGTATGGAGTTTCGACTATATATATGTATTACCATATCGGGGATCAATCAAAAATGAGTGGACGGTTAGGAACACCAAGGTACACAAAGGATTAGTGATGGAGATAATGTAAGGTATCCAAAGGGATATTTCTGCATAAAAGGAATCATAATGAGGGCTTTAAGTTGGTAGAAATGATCAAGCAGTACTTCCTCACGATTCCGATCCAGAGTACGCTTCTATCCACTGATTAAAGAAATGACTGTCGAGAACGAAGTAATCCTTTATTTTTTAGAAACCCCTTACCCTCTTCTGAGTAAGAAAGAAGAACAGGAACGAAAGAAATGGAATGCAATAGGAAAACTGAATAATAAATAAGAGATCTTTGTTTATTCTTTCTTTCCTCAACCCTATCCATATTTATACAGATAGAATTCTTATCATGATTCATCAACTATAACTCATGAACTAGTGTCTAATTTTTTTTTTTTTTCGTACGAAAGATATGGGTCGAAATATCTATTGAAACAACGAGTATTTTATGGAAGGATTAAGTTATTACTGAACAAAGAGAATTGTAATTCTAATTATATTAGTATTAGAAAGGATGAGATCAATTCAGAAGCGCTTTTTGTTTTTATTATGGCGAACAGAATTCCATTGGTCTAATTCGGGACTCTTCGATGCATCTTTACTCTATCTACAAGCATGCCAGGGTAATAATGAACCAGTCTTTAGATTTATTTATGGCCATTGAGGAGCCGTATGAAGCTGAGGTCTCATGTGCGGTTCTGGAATAGCGATGGGAATAGTGATGTTATCATCGACTATGATTATCTAACAGTTCAAGTACAGTTGATATAGTTGAGGCACAGTCAAAATATGGTTTTTGGGGGTGGAATCTGTGGCGTCAACCTATAGGTTTTATAGTTTTTCTAATTTCTTCCCTAGCGGAATGTGAGAGATTACCCTTTGATTTACCAGAAGCAGAGGAGGAATTAGTAGCAGGTTATCAAACCGAATATTCAGGTATCAAATCTGGTTTATTTTACGTTGCTTCTTACCTAAATCTACTAGTTTCTTCATTATTTGTAACAGTTCTTTACTTGGGCGGGTGGAATCTCTCTATTCCGTACATATTCATTCCTGAACCTTTCAGAATAAATAAAACGGGTGGAGTCTTTGGAATGACAATTGATATCTTTATTACATTAGCTAAAGCTTATTTGTTCCTGTTCATTCTTATCACAACAAGATGGACTTTACCTAGGATGAGAATGGACCAACTATTAAATCTTGGGTGGAAATTTCTTTTACCTATTTCTCTAGGCAATCTATTATTAACAACTTCTTCCCAACTCGTTTCGCTGTAACAGAATATAATATTCTAGATTCATAACCTATCTAGAACAAGAGAAAGAAACATCAAATTATTCATGGATATCCACGATATGTTTCCTATGGTGACTGGGTTCATGAATTATAGTCAACAAACAATACGAGCTGCAAGGTACATTGGTCAAAGTTTCATGATTACCTTATCCCACGTGAATCGTTTACCTGTGACTATTCAATATCCTTATGAAAAATCGATCACATCGGAGCGTTTTCGTGGTCGAATTCACTTTGAATTTGATAAATGCATTGCTTGTGAAGTATGTGTTCGGGTATGTCCTATAGATCTACCCGTTGTTCATTGGAGATTGGAAACAGATATTAGAAAGAAACGATTGCTTAATTATAGTATTGATTTTGGAATCTGTATATTTTGTGGTAACTGCGTCGAGTATTGTCCAACAAACTGTTTATCAATGACTGAAGAATATGAACTTTCTACTTATGATCGTCACGAATTGAATTATAATCAAATTGCTTTGGGTCGATTACCAATGTCAGTAATTGGAGATTACACAATTCGAACAATTATGAATTAAAATAAAAATAGTCACGGGTAAACCTATTGATTCAAGAACGATTACCAATTACTAAGATTCATTTCTGATCTAAAGTAAAGGAGTGACGCTTCTTTCATTTTGCTAGGTCAGTAACTACAAATCATAACTATTGGTTGGTGAGAATTACGGCTTGATTTGGATTTAGAATGGATTCATATATCCGTGATGATTTCAAAATATACAATTCCGAACTACTCTTTCGGATAGAGTAGCGGGATTGATCCAATAACTGTATCTATATCAATCCATACCACATTAGGATTCAATTAGGAACTATCATATAGAAGAAAAAAAAAAAGGTAACCTATTTTTTCTTGGATCGATCAGTAAGTTTATGAAATATTTCAACTTATTTATCTCTTATTTTACACATAATGGATTTACCTGGACCAATACATGATATTCTTTTAGTATTTCTGGGATCAGGTCTTATATTAGGAGGTCTGGGGGTGGTATTACTTACCAATCCGATTTATTCTGCCTTTTCGTTGGGATTGGTTCTTGTTTGTATATCCTTATTCCATATTCCATCTAACTCCTATTTTGTAGCTGCTGCACAGCTCCTTATTTACGTGGGAGCTGTAAATGTTTTAATCGTATTTGCTGTGATGTTCATGAATGGTTCAGAATATTACAACGATTTCTATCTTTGGACCGTTGGGGATGGGGTCACTTCACTGGTTTGTACAAGTATTCTTTTTTTACTAATTACTACTATCTCGGATACGTCGTGGTACGGGATTATTTGGACTACAAGATCAAACCAGATTATAGAGCAGGACCTAACAAGTAACGTTCAACAAATTGGGATTCATTTATCAACAAATTTTTACCTTCCATTTGAACTCGTTTCTATAATTCTTTTAGTTGCTTTGATAGGTGCAATTGCTATGGCCCGTCAGTAATAACTAATAAATAGTTAGAATTCTAAATCCAAAATAAATAAAGTCTTGTTTTGTTCTATGTTATTGTTATCACATCCATTTTTCTTCAGTTCTATTTTCATATTGTTCATATATTAAATTGAAAGGGGTTTAGTTCGATCCATTACTAATACCTTACTTTGTTTCGTACTTGTTATATTCTAGTCAATCAAATTGGTTAAATTGTTGTTCATATTGAAATGAATCGAGATTGATGAGGAGTTGGTCAATGATGACCGAACATGTACTTATTTTGAGTGCCTATTTATTTTCTATCGGTATTTATGGATTGATCACAAGCCGAAACATGGTTAGAGCACTTATGTGTCTTGAGCTTATACTGAATGCGGTTAATATAAATCTCGTAACATTTTCTGATTTGTTTGATAGTCGTCAATTAAAAGGAGATATTTTCTCCATTTTTGTTATAGCTATTGCAGCCGCTGAAGCAGCTATTGGGCCGGCTATTGTTTCATCGATCCATCGTAACCGAAAATCAACTCGTATCAATCAATCGAATTTGTTGAATAAATAGTCGTAATGATCTAAATAAAGACAGATGTATATCTATAATATATTCACCCATTTTAGAATTAGCATGTATGACTCGTATGGCCATGTTTGCTGAAACGTAAGAAATCAAAGTATCTTGGCCCTCTCTCATGAACAGATCCAGAAGTAGATTGATTATAAAAAAAAAAAATTCTGGTAAACCACTGATTCGTCTGGCGTCTACAATATCCAATTCAATTACTACTAATTTATAACCAGATCGAAAATGGATAAAGTTCAAAAAATTTATAGATCCAATGTCACATTCAGTAAAGATTTATGATACATGTATAGGGTGTACTCAATGTGTAAGAGCCTGCCCCACAGATGTATTGGAAATGATACCTTGGGACGGATGTAAAGCTAAACAAATTGCTTCTGCTCCAAGAACAGAGGACTGTGTAGGTTGTAAGAGATGTGAATCCGCTTGTCCAACGGATTTCTTGAGTGTTCGGGTTTACTTATGGCATGAGACAACTCGCAGCATGGGTCTAGCTTATTGATACGTTCCAGAAAAATCCACTTGAATCCATTTGATTCCTCTTTACCGACAAAAACCCGTACTCGAGAAATTATTCCGAGCGCGGGTTTTTCTGGTCAAAGTCTATCTTGTCTTTACCACGAGTTATTTTCCTTGGTTAACAATAATTGTTGTTTTGCCGATATCTGCGGGTTCCTCAATTTTCTTTCTTCCTCATAGAGGAAATAAAAATAAGGTGGTTCGGTGGTATACTATTTGTATATGCTTATTAGAACTCCTTCTAATGACCTATGCATTCTGTTATCATTTCCAATTGGACGATCCATTAATCCAACTGGAGGAGGCTTATAAATGGATAAATATTTTTGATTTTCACTGGAGACTAGGAATTGATGGACTTTCCATAGGACCCATTTTACTGACGGGATTCATCACTACTTTAGCTACTTTAGCGGCTCGGCCAGTTACTAGAGATTCGCGATTGTTCCATTTCCTGATGTTAGCAATGTACAGTGGTCAAATAGGATCATTTTCTTCTCGAGACCTTTTACTTTTTTTCCTCATGTGGGAGTTAGAATTAATTCCTGTTTATCTACTTCTATCCATATGGGGAGGGAAGAAACGTCTGTACTCAGCTACAAAGTTTATTTTGTACACAGCAGGGGGTTCTATTTTTCTCTTAATGGGAGTTCCGGGTATGGGTTTATATGGCTCCAATGAACCAACATTAAGTTTTGAAACATTAGCTAATCAATCCTATCCTTTGGGGTTGGAAATAATATTCTATTTTGGCTTCCTTATTGCTTATGCTGCCAAATCGCCGATTATACCCCTGCATACATGGTTACCAGATACCCACGGAGAAGCGCATTACAGTACATGTATGCTTCTAGCGGGAATCTTATTAAAAATGGGAGCATATGGATTGATTCGGATCAATATGGAATTATTACCCCATGCTCATTCTATATTTTCTCCCTGGTTGATGATAGTAGGAGCGATTCAAATAATCTATGCAGCTTCAACTTCTTTCGGTCAACGCAATTTAAAAAAGAGAATAGCCTATTCCTCCGTATCTCATATGGGTTTCACACTTATAGGAATCGGTTCCATAACCGATACGGGAATCAATGGAGCCGTTTTACAAATAATCTCTCATGGATTTATTGGTGCTGCGCTTTTTTTCTTGGCGGGAACGAGTTACGATAGAATATGTCTTGTTTATCTCGACGAAATGGGAGGAATAGCTATCCCAATGCCAAAAATATTTACCACGTTCAGTAGCTTCTCAATGGCTTCTCTTGCATTGCCAGGAATGAGTGGTTTTGTTGCAGAATTGGTAGTATTTTTTGGAATAATTACCAGTCCGGAATATCTTTTAATACCAAAAATACTAATTACTTTTGTAATGGCAATTGGAATGATATTAACTCCTATTTATTCATTATCTATGGTACGCCGTATGTTCTATGGATACAAGCTATTCAACGTTCCAAACTCTTATTTTGTGGATTCTGGACCACGAGAACTATTTGTTTCGGTCTGTATCCTTCTACCCGTAATAGGTATTGGTATTTATCCTGATTTCGTTCTCTCGCTATCAATTGACAGGATAGAAGCTATTCTATCTAATTATTTTCATAAATAGTTTTCATCAATAAGACAAGACATAAAGTCAAAGAATCCTGTGATTTTAAAAATCGTTCACTGTACAATGCAATGAAAGAAAAAAGAATGAAGTGAATTGGAATCAGATATATCTGGAGTTTTTGAGAACCATTTGAATCAAGTAGTGATTCAAATGGTTCTCAAAAACTTGCACAAACTTTCTTTATATACGGGACGATGTTCCTATGTATTCTTCAGGCCTTTTCTTCAATTAGATGTTAATGTGAATGAACCATAACTATGTAGTCCTATTCCTAATAGATTGACTCCAAAATAGCATATCCAAATTATAAGAAATCCGATCGAAGCCACAATTGCCGAATCCACACCCTGAAAGTTCTGATTTGTTCTACTATGTAGATAAATCGCGAATATGGTCCAAGTAATAAATGCCCAAGTTTCCTTGGGGTCCCAATTCCAATAAGACCCCCATGCTTCATTAGCCCATACTGCTCCCGAAAGAATACCTATGGTTGAAAAAGTAAACCCTAGACTAATGACACGATAACTACAATGATCTAATTGCTGAGTCAATTGATACCTGTGATAATTCATAAACAAAAGAAAAGAAGTTTTTTGTAAAACACTTCTTTTTTCATTCACAAAGGAAAATGACCCAATTAATAAATGATTGCTTTTACCAGGAATACCTCTATTTTTTCGAAATGTAATGACTAAAAGAGCTACTGATAATAACGATCCACATAAAAGAGCTGCATAGCTCAATAACATCATACTTACGTGCATCATTAACCACTGGGATTGTAGAGCAGGTACTAATATTGCAGATTGATGCATTTCAGTTGAAAGACCCGAAGTGGCAAATCCTTGAGTCAAAATGGCACTTGGCGCGGTTATTGCGCTTAAAAAATTTTTCTGGTTCCCTATTTTAGGAACCCTATGAATAATGGCGAAACCCCACGAAAGGAACATTAAAGATTCATATAAATCACTTAACGGGAAATGTCTCGAATAAATCCAACGAGTAACTAATAATCCTGTTATACAGAAAAAAGTAGCCATCATGCCCTTTTCTGACGAATCAAATAGTCCTACAGTTTCATGGACTAATAAGGTCATTAAATGAATCGTAATCACAATTGAAATGATAGAAAAAGAGATGTGAGTTAATATATGTTCTAAAGTCGCAAATATCATAAAAAAAAATTGTTTTTTTTTTTTTAAGGAGGGTATCCAAAATTACGAAATAGAAATCCGTAATTGAATTCATTATAGGATCTATTGTTGTGCCTTTTTTAGAGGATGCCGCCACTCGGACTCGAACCGAGATGCTCTAGCACTGCTTCCTAAGAGCAGCGTGTCTACCAATTTCACCATGGCGGCTTGATTGAAATAATCATAGCCTATATGATGTTCAATCGTCGAGATTGAAGGATTTAATGCAATCTATTTTAGGAAACGTTTGAATCCATGAATAAAGACCCATTCAAATAAATATTTAAACGTTCCATAATCCTTAGTCTCGTGGTAGAGTGTCATTTTTAACAGCGAGCTTTCCCGTATTCTAAGTTCTTCTGGAACAGTTGGAACTAGACGGTTATGCCCTCAGTCGAGGTATAGAACCAAGAATTTTTTTTTTTTTCTCATTTTGATTAATTTCTCATTTATTTGATTTCGTAGATCCGAAATCAAAAAGATTCATTTTCAATAAACAAAAGAAAACAATATTTTTTATGTATCACAACCTCATTACTACATCCAAGGAATTTCTATAAATATTTTGATAGTTTGATATCAAAACTGTATTAATGATTGGGATCCTCATTGTCTACATAACATAATTCGTGTGAGGATTTACCAAACCCATTAGGTATTGGTCCAGGCATATCAATCATTTAACAAAAGAGTTTTGATCTTTATCAGAATTCTATACTTTACTTAGAAACCTTAGAAAATCTAATTTTAACTTATAAGATCTCTTTAAATAGATAAAATCTATTTAAATATTAGATCTAGATATATCGATTGATCGATCCTCCAGCCCAAACATAGGATAGGATCTATTTTGGTTGGATTAGGTAAGATTGACTCATTCTTTGTACATAAATATGGATCTCCGGGGGATCTGGCAGTTTTATTAGTTTGTTTTTTTGTTGATCCATTCGACACAAGAGGAAGTCTATGTAGATATGTAGTGATTCAGAGAGCTACAAAGCAAGGTTTTCATTTAATCAATTAGTTTCAATGATTCATTGATTTTTACTATAGATCTTATCTCTGCGCTGCTATGGAACAAAAAAAAAAACGGGGTTCGAACCTCGTTCATACTTGTTTCAGATCTTCCAAAAATCTTAATGATGTATAACTATTGGAGATACATAATCCAATAAAACCCTTCCTAAAAAAAAAAGAAATAAGAGTTTCGTTATTGTGAGTGAAAAGCGAATCGATGGGGAAAGTTACAATCCCCATCTCGCAAATTAGAAAAATCTACTATAACTATAAAACTATAATGAAAAGTGAAACCTTGTATTTTGTGTCTAACTACTTCTTTCTTTTTTTTTTTCAAACAAAAAAGAAATTCTTTTTAGAACCTAGTATACAGAATAATTCTTATTCTACATACCACAACAGCTAGTTCTATTTCATATTGATAAGTTCAAAACTTTAGTTAATGTGAATTCTTCATCTTATAAATCATCCAATTCATCGAGTCATGTCGATTCAGATCATTCTAAGGCTTTATTTTTGTCGCACAAAAAAACTTTTTGAATGCCCAGTAGAAATCGATTTAGCTAAAGATAAGGCTTTTGCCGCGGCCTGACATCCCTTTCCTTTCCAAATATTTTTACGAATACGCTTTTTTGAAAGAGAAGTACGTTTCTTTGGAACCGCCATTTCAAAAAAAAAAAAGGATCACTCATTTTTATAGTTGGATGTGAAAGACATTTATTGTTCAAAATGGATCGTTCTTTCTATTCATTATCTATATTTATTCCATAGTTAATACTTACTTCATAATATATAAAAATATAGATACGTAAGCATCGCATATGGTATCACTAGGGATAAAAAAAAAAGAAAATAGAAGGAAAAAGAAAGAACGATGTGATTTTCAAAGGAGTTTTTTTTTTAACATCTCTATTACATACAATATTACATACAATGTCCGAAGAAAAATTTGTACTGATTGGTAGCTTCATATATTCATTCAATCTATGTATGTCTATGAGGGGGATCTACTACCGTGGAAATTGAATCGGTTGCTATCGATAAGAATCAAAAAGATTTCAATTCATATCTCAGTCTCTTTATATATTCTATTGTTTGTCATCTTACCTTTAATAAATCGAAAAGCTTAAGAACCCTTACCTAGTTTAATAAAACAATAATGAATGTCACTTTTTCTATTAATTGATCAAGCTCCGAGATAGAGTCCCCATAATTTAAATGAATAGTTTAAATGAAGTAGTTAATCCGTTAAACAATACATTACTTGATAAGGGAAATTTTAGTAATTTATTATTTTAGTTCTATGCGAAGTGACAAGTATTAGAGGATTTTCCATAAGGATGAGTTTGTTTTATTGGACTAGAAGCCAATCAATCAGTTCCACAATGAATTAGTTAATGACTCCGAATAAACGAAATAAAAAAAAAAACTAGGTCGTATTTTATGGGGTCGAGTTAATGACGGATCCTATGATACATATCAGAATCGAGTATTTGATTTTTGGTATCATTCTTTTTCCTTACTATATTGATATACATATGGATAGAAATCACCGTAATATCGGAGTGGAATGCTTTAAAATCTTATATTTCTTATCTTAATAAATATCTTCGTTAACGTTAATAACTAGGTAGTCACTTGTAACTAGTAACTTGGTCATTTGAAGAAATGGAACTTCTTGATTTGAATTTTTTGTTTTTTCAATATTTTGGAAAGAATCAGAATAATTAAGAATTCAAAATCATATTTGATTTTATATCTTTATTTTATTTATTTGATTATTGCTCTTTCCAAAAGAGATAAGGTCTGGTGAATCGGAAACAATTAATAAGAATAAAAAAAGTTTGATTTTCTTATGGAACATACATATCCATATGCATGGATCATACCTTTTGCTCCACTTCCAGTTACTATGTCAATAGGATTGGGACTTCTGTTTGTTCCGACCGCAACAAAAAATCTTCGTCGTATGTGGACTTTTCCTAGTGTTTCATTGCTAAGTATAGTTATGGTTTTTTCATCCGATTTGTCTATTCAACAGATAAATGGCAGTTCTATCTATCAACATCTATGGTCTTGGACCATCAATAATGATTTTTCTTTAGAGTTCGGCCACTTGATCGACCCACTTACTTCTATTATGTCAATACTAATCACTACTGTTGGAATCATGGTTCTTATTTATAGTGACAATTATATGGCTCATGATCAAGGATATTTGAGATTTTTTGCTTATATGAGTTTTTCCAATACTTCCATGTTGGGATTAGTTACTAGTTCCAATTTGATACAAATTTATATTTTTTGGGAACTAGTGGGAATGTGCTCGTATTTATTAATAGGTTTTTGGTTCACACGACCCACTGCAGCAAATGCTTGTCAAAAAGCGTTTGTAACTAATCGTGTAGGGGATTTTGGGTTATTATTAGGAATCTTAGGTTTTTATTGGATAACAGGGAGTTTCGAATTTCGGGATTTGTTCGAAATCTTCAATAACTTGATCCATAATAATGGGGTCAATTCTTTATTTGCTACTCTGTGTGCTTCCCTATTATTCGTCGGTGCAGTTGCTAAATCCGCACAATTTCCCCTTCATGTATGGTTACCTGATGCCATGGAAGGGCCTACTCCTATTTCGGCTCTTATACATGCTGCTACTATGGTAGCAGCGGGAATTTTTCTTGTCGCTCGACTTCTTCCGCTTTTTACAGTCATACCTTACATAATGAATCTCATTTCTTTGATAGGTGCAATTACGGTACTATTAGGGGCTACTTTAGCTCTTGCTCAAAGAGACATTAAGAAAAGTTTAGCCTATTCTACAATGTCTCAATTGGGTTATATTATGTTAGCCCCAGGGATAGGCTCTTATCGAGCTGCTTTATTCCATTTGATCACTCATGCCTATTCGAAAGCATTATTGTTTTTAGGATCCGGATCAATTATTCATTCAATGGAACCCATTGTTGGATATTCGCCAGATAAAAGTCAGAACATGGTTCTTATGGGTGGTTTAACAAAATATGTGCCAATTACAAAAACGACTTTTTTATTAGGTACACTTTCTCTTTGTGGAATTCCACCTCTTGCTTGTTTTTGGTCTAAAGATGAAATTATTAATGATAGTTGGTTGTATTCACCGATTTTCGCGATAATAGCTTGTTTCACAGCAGGGTTAACTGCATTTTATATGTTTCGGATGTATTTACTTACTTTTGATGGTAATTTACGCGCCCTTTTTCAAAATTACAGTGTTACTAAAAATAGCTCGTTCTATTTAATATCTATATGGGGGAAAGAAGGAACCAAACTAGTTAACAGAAATTTGTTTTTATCAACAATGAATAATAATGAAAAGGTTTTCTTTTTTTCGAAAACGAAGATATACAAAACGGATGGCAATGTAAGAAATCTGATACGATCCTTTAGAATTTCTTTTGAAAAAAAAGACACTTCAACGTATCCCCATGAATCGGACAATACTATGCTATTGTCTCTACTTGTATTGGTCCTATTTACTTTGTTTGTTGGATCCATAGGAATTCCTTTCGATCAAGAAGTAATGGATTTTGATATATTATCGAAATGGTTAACTCCGTCAATAAATCTTTTACATCCAAATTCGAACTATTCTGTGGATTGGTATGAATTTGTGACAAATGCAACTTATTCAGTCAGTATAGCGTGTTTTGGAATATTCATAGCGTTTCTTTTATATGGTTCTGTTTATTCATCTTTTCAGAATTTGTACTTAATCAATTCATTTTTAAAAAAAATAGGTTCTAAGAGAATCTTCTTAGACCGAATAATAAATGTGATATACAATTGGTCATATAATCGTGGTTACATAGATGTTTTTTATGCAACATGCATAATTAAAGGTATAAGAGGATTAGCTGAAGTAACTCATTTTTTGGATAGACGAGTAATTGACGGAATTACCAATGGTGTTGGTGTTGCAAGTTTCTTTGTAGGAGAAGGGGTCAAATATGTGGGGGGAG